AAAAGTTTATGTAAGTAATTACACAAGACTTTCATGTCCTTTGTCCTTCTCTTTCTCCTCCTTGACTCCCATATTATGGATTCCCCCCTAATGAACTTTACCATTGGGTAAATACGCTATAATCTTACTATCCTTTTTTTACCTTGGAAACTCTATTAAGGGAAATGCTAACTAGAATATTCCTATCCCTCCTCAACTCCCCTAATCCCATAATCCTGTAATACCACAGTTTCTATACTATACCTGGAATTCAAAGAGTTTTGGCCGCAGGGAGAAGCGGAAGAAGCTACGGCTAGTGCTAGCGCTAGCCGTAGCTTCTTCGGTAAAGTGCTCCTTCACGTGCGGCTAAAGGAGCTCTTGTTGCTTCCTCTGCCTACCCCTTGCGCTAAAGTACGGTACACTGAAAACCATGCCCAGCAAACAGAACTAAGTGCTTGCTTCTGCCCCTCAATGATAAGCTTTCTGAAAGGAAATCTTTGCCCGGTACACGGAACTTAAAAGGAGGAAGCCCACCAAGCGGAACTGCACTATCAATAAGTGGGACACCCAGTTTCAGTGGCGTGGACCATAGAGGTAGGGGCAATAGAGAAAGCAGCAGATCCGGAGCAGGGGCGAGCGAATCCATAACCACCAGATCGATGGATTGAGACCCCTGTGAATGATCCAACAGTTCCATCTCCAGTAAAAAAAAGCATAAGAGGTGCATCTGATCGGGTAGCAGTGGGAGAGAGGAAGAAGGAAGAGGCACCCACTAGAGAAGCAGCAAATGATATGGCTCGTTCGTATAGGCAGATAAAAAGTGAATGCCTATGTGCCAAATAGCGTGACTCAAGATAGAATTGCAGCATGTCAATCAAGGTCCGGATCGAATCGCATTGAGAAGGAAGGGAGACAGATCTCAATGTCATGATAAAAGGAGCGGGTCAGGACCGGGGACGGGCGTCAGAGAGAGCAGGTAATCGAATAAGTAGTGAGTAGTAAGGCTGACGGTGAGTAAAACGAACAAGCTGGGGGCTATTGAGCTTGTTGAACCAGTGAATGTTTCGGTCCGGCCTTCCAGTTACGAAGCGGATTGTGTTACACCCTTCTGTTCATCTCATCCCAGTTGTAGTTGATCCAATCGATCCAGAACCTGCGGTAGTTTAACTAGTGAAAGCAATTCCCTTCTTTCGGTAAAGAAATTCTTTGAACTTCTCTTCTGTGAACTGCAATTCTGCTTTTCACTTTGTCTACCATCGGCGGAGGGCATCCCCTCTCAGCTTCCCTTGTTTTGTCTGTCATCGTATTTTACTTTCTCGATATGAGTCGAGCGACTTCGTACCATTGAATAGTATAACATCAGTCTTACCAATACTTCTTTCCTTTCTTACTTTCTGTGGGAAAGTTAACTAATGGAATTCTCTATCTCCTCTAGAGAATTCCATTAGTCTTTCTCTCCCGCATTGCTACTTATGGCTAGCACAGGAAATTTGACTCACTACCTAGCTGCACATTAGTACAGGTATTTATCCTGCCTTCATGCCTTTGCTTTGAAAGTCTTTCTGTTCCTGATTTTACTCCTTCATGCCATTGATGGATGACTTCGTATCTTGTGTAAGAGATATTCCTAAAAGTGTATAGAGACTGAAAGCTGCCTAAACTGGATCAATAGAATAGAACACAGGTAAGGACGAATGCGAGAGAATGAGACTCGTAGGTTGTATTTGTTACTTGCACCAGTCGTTACACCGACGCCAAATTAAGGCCGACATGGAGCCATGCGCATGATTCCAAGAGTCACTGCGAAACTTAGTAAGAATAACCAACCTGTAATGTAATGTCACGAATGGATGAAGCAAGCACTTTTGGATGGTATCGATCAGAGCCAATCAAGCCTTTTCCCTGATTATCGTCACTTAAATCCCACTAGCCGAAATAGAATCCGTCAAGTAAGAGAGAAGCCAGAGATCCAGATCATTAGAATACGTCACCGGTCCGAGATGGGCCTTCTCGCGAAAAAGAGTAAGTTATTCCTATCACTAGGAGTAGTAGCGCTAGCGGCGCAGAAGGATAAAGTAGCTAAGCGCTAAGAAGCTATCTAGAAAGTTTCCAGCTGAGGGAAATTAATTGGCTTAGATTGGTCTTAGCTTCGACTCTTCTTCTTCTCCCCGAAGGTTGCTTGCTTCCATTCAGGTAGTTATCTATTGCTGAGAAATGGCCAAAGGAAAGTCTTATTCCACTTGCTTTCTCGCTTGACTTGAAAACTGGAAAAACTAAAAATCGGAAAGAAAACAAACAAGGAGTTTACTACGCAGGCTTTTTTTTTATAGAGAGAGAGTAAGGGGGTTTGCTTGCTGGCTCTCAGGGCTTATAGTTGGTTCTGTTCAAAGGTATTCCCTTTCATTAGCTACGCTCAGGTTTCACCAACTTCGCGTCGGGTTCACTTCAGTGAAATCTTGTTAAAGCAAACCAACGGTTGGTTGAACCTTAGGACGGTAGCGAAAGGTCTAGCTAACCGGGTCAATTCAAACTCACTACATACTCCATTGAATTGAGAACCCGGCGTAATTGGTTTTCTCCAGCGGCTGCGGCTCTTTTTCCTATATTCTTTCAGATGGCCCTGCTACGTCTGCCCACTACAGAACAGGCCTTACTCCCGTGAGCAGGGTCCGCTGGCTCTTAGTATGGCTTTTTACTTTTCTGATCCGGCATGATAACAACTCGAACTCAACGTCTATTCTTTCAAGAGCAAGAGAGAGGCACCGAGATCCGGCGTAAGCGTCGTTTGCCCGTTGCCAATAAATAGGATCGACTGGGGTAGTAAGATTCAATTGTTTGTGAGATTAAAAAATACGAAAGGGCCGGAAATATTGGGATCAAAAGGTTGTTCTAAAGGACTTATAATCCTTTTTCCTAGGATCCAAGAAAAGAAGGGGTTTTTGGTTTTCAAATTCCTAATTACTACCCGTGTAGTGTCTACTGACTGAGTCGTGAATTAGATTGGATGGGCCGATGGAGAATCAAATTAGGAGTTGTGGAAAGGACTTTTGAGACTATGTATCAAGACTCGCGATAGGATTTGACAGTCATTCAATATTTGATGGGTTTTTTTCTTATAGAAAAAAAGGTAGCTTGCTTACTTAGTGCTTGTGCTAAGGGATGACTTGGTTGCTTTTTTTTATATGCCCATACTATTGTTTCGATAGATCCCGGGATCAATACAATAAAAAACCTATGAATTAGAGTGGAGCAGTTGACGTTGGATTATTTCGAATTGATTGGAAGAAGAATAGGTGTAGCAAAGAAAAAAAATCGGAGCTAGAAAGAAAGGGTAGGTTGAATCTGAAAAGTACTCTGTGGGGGTAACTATGTTAATTGCGTAAAAAAAAAGAAAATGTTATGTGCTCCCGGGAAATAAATTGCTACTCTATTCGATGGGCCAGGAACAATCGAAAAAAGCCAGACCTGTACGGTATCTCTTTGAATCCTGACTCAATAAGCTTAGGTGATACCCCCGATTGTACCAACCTACATATGTCTCTCCTACATCAATCGTAGTTATTGTCATTTTGATTCCTTGATTTGTCCGATGAGAAATGCGAAACGAAAGAAGGATCCTCCTGCTTGGAATTATATCCTAATCCTTCTTTGCCCCCTTACAGAGATGAATTGATCGATGAATCGGATCCTAGGTCGGGACTGACGGGGCTCGAACCCGCAGCTTCCGCCTTGACAGGGCGGTGCTCTGACCGATTGAACTACAATCCCAGGAAAAGAATTTTAATTAGGTGTACCGCCTACAAATTCTTATTTATATATCTATTTTTCTTCATTATTCATATTTTATGTCCTAGGACATAGATATTCTAGATACCCATTATGAATCGCCCGCCAAAGTCTTCCTACTTCTCCAATGTTCCAATCAGATCCGAAGAGAAATCAATCAAAAGTCAGTGGACCTGAATTGAATCATGACTATATAAGCTATTCTGATATTCTGATTCGATATAGATGAAATCGTGGAAGCGGACCTTTGATTTCCTTGGACCACGTAAGAATTCGTCGTCCGATTGAATCTTCTTGTTCCTGAATGCTTCATAGGAATCCATCGCTATTCCTTTCTTCCACCGAGAAAGGCTCATTCCGAGTCACAAGAGCCATTTCTCTTTTTTTTTCGTTATGGTAATGCAATGCAAGAGGTCTCGGAAATCGGGTTGTTTCTGATGATGAAAACCCGATATTTTATGGTAGGTAATGTAAGAAGACGACAGTAGGTATCTGATGGTAAGTAAGATACCTGCGGTCGGTATATCTTTGAAAGCTCAGACGGAGAGAATAAACGGACTCCTCGAGGGCTACTTAAGGCACTTAAGTGCAAACCAACCAGAAGGACTGGAGCTGTTGGATGTTGCTCAGTGCTGCTATAAATTAACAACCAAAAAGCTCTGCGTCAAACTTCAGCCCCTTCGAGTTGGCCACGGGGCAACAGCCTCTGACGCCCCACACCATTGCGGCAGGAGGAGGCTTGCCCATCAGCCTACTTTGCCAAGACGCGGCAGGAGCGCAACGACCTAGCCCAAACCCACTTTAACTAAAGGCTTGGCCCGGTCTGAAGGAAGAAGAAAGTAGACCTTGTAGAGAAGCGGATAGGAGAGGTAGCCTATAGACTCAAGCGATCAGCTCGGTGAAAACTCACCCCGTATTCCATGTGAGTCAGTAGTTGACTTCGATTAGACCAGACCGACCCAGAGAGGAACGTGCCCAGCCCACGAGGGCACCACCAGATGTTGTAGATTAACTTACTAAGAAAGAAAAAAGAAGAGTATATATCTCATAGCTGACCGCACCATGGGCTAGCCCATACACCCACTGCACGAGTAGAATACGTCAAGTAGAAGGGCCAACCTGAGAGCGAGGCAAGCTGGGAACGGGCTGATACGATTCGAAGACCAAGTCAGAGACTACTGGACGTCTCGCAGAGCGACTCTCAACGAGGACTTTGAGACTTTTTGAAAAAAATG